AGTAATTATAGGAGTAAAGTGTTGATATAATTCGAAGAAGCAAACGACAATTTAATTTCAAGTTAATAAAGAAAAAAAGTAAAATAAGTATGTAATCTAAGGTACTTTTTTACATTTCTAGGATTAAACAAAAGGATTCGCAAATAAAAGCGCTAATGCCACAACCAGTCCGTAAATTGTTAAAGCTTCCATAAAAGCTAGACTAAGCAATAAAGTACCTCGTATTTTACCCTCTGCTTCTGGTTGTCTCGCAATACCCTCTACAGCTTGGCCTGCAGCAGTACCTTGACCAACTCCGGGTCCAATAGAAGCAAGTCCTACAGCCAATCCAGCAGCAATAACGGAAGCGGCAGAAATCAGTGGATTCATGGTAAATTCCTCACACCAAAAAAAAAGAAATGGTTAATGATACAATCAACCAATGAATTATTACTTAATTTTATCATTAAGTTTGATCATTAAGATCTATTGGGTCGGAGTAACTAAAAACTAATGATAATATTACTGAATCATCAGAACTACTTCGATATCTCATTTTTTGTTTCTACCCATGATGAAGTTTTTGTAAATCCATATACATACGGCTCTAGTTATTGCATTTCTTTCTTTCCAACCATTCTTTCATTCCATCCTTCGTTCTTTACTCTTCTATATCCTTGAGTTCATCTGTTTTTTCATCCAATACACAATCACAAATGAAACAGAAGAAAGGACTTGACTTATCTTGTAATCCATCTAATCTAAATGCAGTAAACTGCAATCAAATCAATATATGCAATCATCAATATATGCAATGGATATCAATATGATCGATATCAACGATATCAATATATCAATATAACGATATCAATATGTATATCAATACATATATATATATATATATTTTTATTTATTTTGCTTTATTTATTTTGCTATATATATTGCTATCTATATATATTGCTATATATATATTACATATATATAGCATATAGTTAGATATATATATAGTTAGTTAGTATATAGGTAAGGCATAAGGACTTCTATTTATATATAGATAGGACTATATAACTAGTGAATATCTAATATTACATATACATATTACATATACATTTCTTTCTTCCATAACGTAAACTGGCCACATTTTATATTGAATCGGATTATAGAATCATTCCTCGAAACCCACACAAAAAGTGGCTGGACTTATAGACATTACATACATCTAGTGTGACCTCCCCAACCCATCTTTTTTTTTTTACAATTCCGCAATATCGTTCATCTTCTCTCCTACGACTCTAGGTCATATATTCATACGTATTTATATCTATTATGTTCTCCAACCAAGCAGATTATCTTGAACCATGCATGAATTGGGATAAGCTAAAAAAAAAAAGACTATTTCGAAAACTAGTCAATGATGACCCTCCATGGATTCGCCTATATAAGCCGCGGCTAACGTTGCAAAAATAAGAGCTTGAATACCACTTGTAAATAATCCAAGAAACATGACAGGTATAGGAACTACTGAAGGGACTAAAGAAACAAGAACAACAACTACTAATTCATCAGCCAATATATTCCCGAAAAGTCGAAAACTAAGAGATAAGGGTTTTGTGAAATCTTCTAGGATGTTAATTGGTAAAAGTATTGGAGTTGGTTTGATGTATTTCTCGAAATAACCCAACCCTTTTTTGGTAAGACCTGCATAAAAATATGCCACTGACGTGGGTAAAGCTAAAGCAACAGTAGTATTTATATCATTCGTGGGCGCAGCTAACTCCCCATGAGGTAACTGTATGATTTTCCAAGGTAAAAGGGCACCTGACCAATTAGAAACAAAAATAAATAGGAACATAGTTCCAATAAAGGGAACCCAAGGTCCATATTCTTCTCCAATCTGGGTTTTGCTCAAGTCTCGAATAAATTCAAGGACATATTCAAAGAAATTCTGACCGTCGGTCGGAATGGTTTGTGGATTCCGAACAGCTATGATGGCTGAACCTAACAAGATAGCAATTACGACCCAAGAAGTGATAAGTACTTGGGCATGGATTTGTAAACCTCCTATTTGCCAATAGAAATGTTGGCCTACTTCTACACCCGATATATCGTATAACCCCTTGAGTGTTTTAATGTAACATGGTATAACATTCATATTGTCCTCTGATAGAAATTGAACTTCAAAAAAGGAATTAGTTTGATTCAACCATTTCTTTCTCAACTCACCAACTTGAATCATTAATCATATATTTAGGATACCAAGAAATCACATAACATCATAATATATATCAATATCCCCAGTTCTTTTTTTTTATCTATTTTAAAAAATTAAAAAAAAAAGTAACCGATCCAATAAATCTATGGAGTTGCCCAATAATTAACATTAACTAATTTTATTATTCTTAATCTTAATCATAATCAACGATTTCTTATATAGCTAGAACGACCTTCACAAATTGCGGATACTAATTTGTTAAGAATCAATCGAATTGAAGCTATAGCGTCATCGTTGGCTGGAATCGAAATATCTGCAAGATCTGGGTCACAATTTGTATCGATTAAACAAATCGTTGGAATCCCCAAAATGGCACATTCTCGAAGAGCCGTATATTCTTCTTGCTGATCAACGATGATCACAATATCAGGCAATCCCGTCATATATTTGATCCCACCGAGATATGTTTGCAAGGTAGATAATTTTCTCTTCAACATTGCTGCATCTCTTTTGGGGAGACGGTTGAGTTTCCCCATCTTTTCTTCTGCTCTTAAGTCCCTGAACTTATAAAGTCTCGTTTCCGTAGTGGACCAATTCGTTAACATACCACCGAGCCATTTTTGATTAATAAAATGAGACCGAGCCCTTATTGCAGCTGATGCTACTGAATCCGATGCTTTATTTTTGGTACCGACGATTAAGAAGTTTTTTCCCCTACTTGCTGCATCAAAAACTAAATCACAGGCTTCTGATAAAAAACGAGCAGTTCTAGCGAGATTTGTAATATGAATACCTTTACGCTTTGCAGAAATGTAAGGGGCCATTCTAGGATTCCATTTCTTAGTACCATGACCAAAATGAACTCCTGCTTCCATCATCTCTTCCAAATTGATGTTCCAATATCTTCTTGTCATTTTTTCCCACACTTCCTTTTTGTTTTTTCTTTTTCGTATTATTAACAAAGAGACGAGGTACCTTGAAATAAATAATTGTTCCGATGGAACCTTCTACCGGGGATTGACCATTGATACACGGCACAAACCATAAATTTTTTAAATTACTTATTTTATTTATTACCAAATCAATAATCAGACCAGTATAGTTAAAAGATAGTTAAAGTGAAAATGAATCCGCTCTTAGGAATCATTAAATCGCATAAATGATTGTTCTGATGTCTCATGTAAATTTGTCTCATGGAAATTGTTTGTCGCGTAAGAACAAAATAATTCTCTATGGTGTAACAAAATATCTCTCATTTCCAACTCGAATAGATTTTTTCTTTTGATTTCCAAATAAATGTTTTTGTCTTGCCTTGAACGGTGCACAAATTTTTGGAATCCGGTACCAACAGGTATAATCCCCCCCAGAACAACGTTCTCTTTCAGGCCTTTCAACCAATCAATACGACCTCGTAGAGCAGCTTTTGCTAAAACTCGAGCGGTTTCTTGAAAACTTGCTTCGGATATGAAACTTTGAGTATTCAGAGACGCTCTTGTTATTCCCAATGAGATTGCCCGATAACAGATCGATTCGTCCAAAGCGCGCCCTGCTCGTTCCGCTCGCAACAATCCGATTAATTCTCCAGGCGAAAAAACATTAGACATTCCATCTTCTGAAACCAACACTTTTGATGTTACTTGACGTACAATAATCTCTATATGTCTATTATGGATCTGTACCCCCTGGGATCGATAAACCTTTTGGATCTTATTAACCAAAGAGATACGACTTTGGGCTATGGTTAGCTCAGCTCCAATCAAAAATCCCCAGGGGATCCCAAGAATTCTTGGTATACGCTCGTTCCAACCTTCAACTCTCCTTTCGAGGTTCATCGATATTGAATCAATCGAACGCACTTCTAAGATTTGTTCTACTTTTGGAAGACCTTGCGTTATGTCACCAGATCTCGATTTTTCATATATAAATGTAACTAATGTATCTCCTTCGTAAAGGATTTTCCCATAATGACCATGAACAGTTGCTCCAGGAGTAGCCAAATAAGACTTAGCCGATCTTATAACTAAAAAGTCGACATTAACAATTAAAATTTGACCAGATTTTTTTACGTGTGGTTCGTATTTAAATAGACATACATTTTCACAAATAAATTGTCCAAGGCTAGTTTTGATCGATGTCTCTTCACAATAATTATGATGGAGAAAGCACCAATTCAAATGGAATGGGTTCAAAATGATGTTACTGCATAGATCGGGATTATAAATCCTTCTATTTTCATCTATTAAACAGTATTTAAGTACTTGAAGTACTTGGAAAATCTGTTTCAAATTGTCAAGTAGCAAATATTTCTTTAACACGATCTGATTATGAGTTATTAAATGGTAAGATGAATAAAAATTCGATATTTTAGGTACAATAGCGCCTAAGGGACCTAAATAATCCCTAATTGGAATTAGGGGATCCGATTCTTTTATCACATTGTTATATTTCGAACTATTGAATGGACCAATTCGAGAACAATTGGATGATGACAAAATTAGCAAAGATTGGCATTCCTTATTTCGATTCAACAACATACCAATAGTTCCTTGATGTTGGCTAAGTGATTGAATCTTCGCCTTGGAATAAAAAGGATTGATATTGGTGCAATCTAATCCATTATCGGGAATCAATCCGGAACTTGCCCTATCATACCTTTTTCCGGTATACGAAATAGTGGACTTGACTAACTCAATTCTTATGAAATCGCGAATTAGATCATTTGCCCTTACCTCAACAAAGGAAGCATGAACCTCTTCTATAGAACCATTTTGTTCTTGGTCCCAATTCAATACTAAGCAAGTCCGAACTA